AATTTGGTGTCCCGCCCAAGAAAGAGACCCAAGTCCTAATAACCCCGCTAAGTGGTGATTCAACATGGATTCTACATCTTGGAACCAGGCCAATTTGGGAGCAGCTTTGTGATAATGGAACCAACCAGCAAAAAGCATTAACGATGCAAAAATCAATGCACCGATTGCGGTACAATAGAGTTGTAATTCACTAGTTATTCCGGATGCTCGCCAAATCTGAAAAAACCCAGAGGTTATTTGGATTCCTCGGAAACCCCCGCCTACATCACCATTCAAAATTTCTTGCCCTACTATTGGCCAAACTACCTGAGCACTGGGTCCAATGTGAGTAGGATCGCTTAGCCATGCTTCATAATTGGAAAAACGGGCACCGTGGAAGTACATGCCACTCAACCAAAGAAAGATAATGGAGAGTTGACCGAAATGAGCACTAAAGACTTTTCGGGAGATCTCCTCCAAATCACCGGTATGACTATCGAAATCGTGAGCATCAGCATGTAGGTTCCAGATCCAAGTGGTAGTATCGGGGCCCTTAGCTATTGTTCTTGAGAAATGCCCGGGTCTGGCCCATTCCTCAAAAGATGTTTTTACAGGATCCCTATCCACAACAATTTTAACTTCTGGTTCCGGCGAACGAATAATCATTAAGTCCTCCTCTTTCCGGACAAGACATACAAAGAGACCCGCCAACTGTCTTTTTATTGAATCTTTGAAAGATAGATATTATGATTAGTCCTTTTCTTTACTATCTACCGTCCTTCTATTTTTTTTTTTAGTTATTCACTGGAACAATTATATATTGAAGTCAATCCGAGGCAAGTGTTCGGATCTATTATGACATAAGGATTAGGTGCCTAACGGACATTAGTTATTCTGGAAAATTATTTCCCGACGTAACAAAAAAATCTTTTTTTACGTTTTAATTTAAGAAGCTAGTGTATTTTTTTTTTTGAGGGTATAAGCCCCTATCTACATCTACTTTCCTTGAGTGAGCATAATATAGATTTTTTTATTCGATTCAAAATTCCAAGATAACTCATTAGAATTATTAATAAGACCGTCCTGATATATTAGGTAGGAATATTTAGATTGCCACCTTTTACTTTTATGTGCTTTATTACTTCTGTTCCAGAGCCTATCCCTATTGTTTATCCTTATGAAATATGATATAAAATCGAAGGTAGAAGAAAGGGATATAATGAAATTCTTGATTTGATCTTCTTACCTAAATTATTTGATTAATGGATCAACAACCAAACCACCCATTTTATGAAAATGGGAGTGGTCTTATTCAAAGCGCTTCGTAATCTTCAACCAGTTCTGTGCTTCAATATAATTTCCCGGAGTAAGCGCTATAGCTTGTTTCCAATACTCAGCAGCTTGATCAAACCAAGCTTCTGCAATTTCCGAATCGCCCTGTAGAATGGCCTGTTCTCCTCGGTCGGAATAGGCAGTTCCTTCCCCTAGAACCGTACTTGAGAGTTTCCTACCTCATACGGCTCAGAAATTGCTATCTTAATTTCCCCTATCTTAACTGAATTCGATTTCTCAAAAATAAATCCAATTTCTTCTTGGGTTAAGCAGAAGAAGTGAATTACCTAAGTTTCAAACCCTAATTTTGATCAATAATCAGTTTGATCTTTTCTCCCACCTTCAGAAGAATGAAGCATAGATAGACCTATACGCTTCGTTCGAATTTTCTGAAAAGTAACTATCTCGGTTTCGTTTCTTTCATATATGAAATTTCTATAGAATCCTCGAAAAAGACTTTTTACCATAAGAAAGAAAAAAGAACTTACTATCTTTGGGATCTGATACTACACCGCTGCTTAATCCCTTAGTGGATCGGCTTTATTACATAAGCGGATTCCTAAATTTTGTCCCATATCGTGGTATAATGAAGCAGTTTTTTTAGTTGTATCGACCCAGTCGCTCACTAATTGATCTTTACGGCGTTTTCTCTATCAATTTCAGCTTTATCCATAGAATAGTAGTATAGGCTCTACTTTCTTCCTATTTTGATTCTCGTGAAGTGTCCTTCCTTCCTACAGCTGATAGGGTAAAATCGTTATTTTGACGATCCCTATGTAGAAAGCCCTTTTTTCTAGTATTTACTAGAAAATTTCCTCCATTCATTTTTTTTTTCTTCTTTCTATAGTGGAGATAGTCGCACGTAATGACAGATCACGGCCATATTATTAAAAGCTTGCGGTAAGAAAGGGTTTCGTTCTAGCGCCCGGAAATAATATTCCAAAGCCTTTGTATGCTCTCCATTGCTTGTGTGTATAAGGCCTATGTTATATAGTATATAACTTCGATCATAGGGATCAATTTCTAGTCGCGTAGCTTCATAATAATTCTGCAAAGCTTCCGCATAATTTCCTTCGGATTGAGCCAACATCCGTTACGGTCGTTCATTCTATTCAAAAAATCTCCGTTCCAAAACCGTACATGAGGTTTTCATCTCATACGGCTTCTCCCTTCTGTACATAGTACTAAGCGAAAAATCGATAGAATAAAAATCGAATTAGTCCCATCTCATTATGGACCGAAGAGGGCTGGTATTTTTCCAAGAAATCTCTAGCCAACCTTCCCCCAAGAGATTTTTCTTAACACCAATGAATTCTATTAATGCTAGAGGAAAATGATAGCTCCAAGAATTTCTTTGTTCTCAACGCCTCCTATTTAGAGGAATTAGCCACTTCAACGCCCTTTGATGGTTATAAGGGTATCCAAAGTACAAACCTGATGGTTGTTTGTTATCCCAACCATTCTTCCCAACCCTGATACCAATCAGGAAAGGGCTAATTTCTAACAAAGTTTTTCTCTTGTTGATTCCTATTTCGAGGTGTAGTGCTTTTCTCCCCTATGCTGCCTATTGGTACTAGTAGAGTCGGATTGGCCTGTAATACAGAACCTATCCTGTAGGTGTAACCTTTCGCTCAATACTCAAATCTACAATTGAAGCATCTGAGGCCACATCAATCGAGGATACACGACAGAAGGAATTGTTAGTTCACCTCACCTTCCCCAAGCGCGGGTTTCCTTTACTAATTTTGTTCTCTCTATGCGAACCCTCTCTCTTTCTCGTAAGAATGAGATGTAGGTAGGGCTAAAAAAAAGAGTCAAATCACACCATCTCTATAATAAGTAAATGCCCTTTTTTCCCCGGAGGTTGTCGGAATTATTTGCAATAAAATATTGGCTACAATCGAGGAGGTCTTATCAATGAAATTTCCATTTATACGGGATCTAGGCATAATTCCCAACCCATTCTATATAGAATTCTTTTCATTCTATCACAAAATAACATAAAAACAAAACATTCGATTCTTATAAATCGATCCATATGCTCTAAATGGATAAAAAAGGTATGGATTTTCCGCTCAGCTCAAATTGTCTCCTTTTCCTTCTGTTTGGACAAGAGGAGATACGAAATATTTGACTAAGACTGGATTTCATTCTACTTTCCTATTTCTCAACAATAACTTCTCTCATCAGCTATTTCGCGTTTTCAAAGTCATTAATTGCCCCATACCCTTTTTTATATTTAGATTGTATGGCGTAACGTACCTTATGCAAATAGAATTCTAGGGTTCCTTTATTTTCTTATGGAATAAGAAGAATTCTTCCATTTTTATTTTGGTTTTCCCCAAATAAAAACTTTTCGAGGGAGCGGAATTCCTAGTAAAAAAAATAAAGGATCCTTCCACTTAGATGAAAAGGAATTTTTCCAATAGAGCCATGGAATCCCCGAGCCGTTGTGGCTGTACCTGTACTGTAGGAATACGAAAACTCGCTATTCACTCAGTTTTTTTTTAATAATAAGATTATGGAGGAGAGATGGCCGAGCGGTTCAAGGCGTAGCATTGGAACTGCTATGTAGACTTTTGTTTACCGAGGGTTCGAATCCCTCTCTTTCCGTTTCTCTTAATTCATCAATGTTAGCGATCACAGTGTAGCAAATTCAATAACAATTTATTCCAACAATAATACCTTTATTTAATAAAAATTCTCTATAGCAAATTACTGTGGTATGTAAAATACACATCGAGGAAATAACAAAAAAGAAAAAAGGATCCTAGGGTTAATCTATTTCTGCTAGGTGAACGGAAAACTACGAATTAAGAGTCTTAGGTCGATTTAGTTCGGGGAAAGGGGAAGGGAAAAAAATTCTATGAACCTTTCCTTTTTTCGTTAAGTTTAAGTCTGGCGAGAATAATATTCTACAACTAACAACTCATTTATTTTGAGACCGACCCACTTCCTATCTAGAATTTTTTTTACTAGTCCTTTATATTGCAATGTGTCAACCGTCAAATGCTTTGGCAATTTGCCCGGATCGGATGAAGCAATAGAATTTTGAACCAGACGTTTTGATCGTTGGTTATCTTTCGTAGTAATAATATCTCGGGGTTTGCAACGAAAACTTGGTATATCAACTATACGACCATTAACTAAAATATGTCTATGGTTAACTAATTGCCGGGCCCCTGGAATGGTTGAAGCCATACCCAATCGAAAAAGGATATTATCCAAGCGCATTTCAAGTAATTGTAGTAAAACCTGACCTGTGGATCTTTTTGCTTTTCCAGCGATATGTACATATCTAAGTAATTGTCGTTCTGTCAGACCATAATGAAAACGCAATTTCTGTTTTTCTTGAAGACGAATACGATATTGCTCTTTTTTCCCAGAATGGAATTTCTTTTTCTGATTACTTCCGGATTTAGGCGTTTTTCTAGTGAGTCCTGGTAAAGCTCCCAGACGGCGTATTTTTTTTAAACGAGGCCCTCGATAACGGGACATGAAGACTCCTTTTTTATTTTATTGAAATTTCATTTTACACAATAAATTTCATTCTATTTACATTACAGAATACATCGAAATTAAAACTGAATTAAACTAAAGGATAAACAGAGTAAAATCCACTAAAGTACCACAAAAAATGGAATTTCATTAACATTTAATATCTGGATTTTTTGTTTTTGTATATATATTATTTATTTTTATGCTTTTTATCTAGCAAAATCGTAAGGTAGAACGACATAATAGACCCTGGATTCCCCATTGAATTCGGAGAAAAAGAGAAATTCTTGTTCATGGAACATCGATAGAGAAAAAAGCCGACTATCGGATTTGAACCGATGACCCTCGCATTACAAATGCGATGCTCTAACCTCTGAGCTAAGTGGGCTTACATAACAGAAATAGTGTAACAAATAGAAATATATATAGGGAATCTGTAAAATGTCAGATCTTAATTATTAATCTTAGTTATTAACTAGTTCGAAATTGGAAGTTCCACTTAGAATAGAAAAAAAAGACTAGAATTTTAGAAAGATAAAGTTAGCTTGGTATGCTTAACTAAATGATATTATTAAATAGGATTATAGAATTTATTGAACTTTCTTTTTATTTCTCTAATTCGCAAATGGATTTTTCTAATAGAATCTATTCCAAATTCTATATTGAATTTCTTTTCAGATATTTTCAATTTGATATGGCTCGGACGAATAATCTAATACATAGAAAAGAAGAATATATATGAAGAATTAATAAAGAGAAAATGCGAATCTCTTGGCACTTTCATTCGATCATTATATAAATTGTTGAGATATTTTTTTTTTGTTAATAATTTAAGGATAAATAGTTCAGTAAGGAGAAGATAGAATCATAGCAAATGAAATTTCTAATTCAGATTAGAAAAAAAAGAATGAATATCAAGCGTCATAGTATGATTTTGAATACTCTAAAAAAAGAAGGAGGGAGGCTGGATAGAGAAAAACTTTTGGATATATTCATTCCGATTGAATTGCAAATATATCAACGATAGAATCAATGCAATTCTGAATTGCAATAAGCGAGCGGGGTCTCTCAAGTAGAGATGAGCTGCTAGACTACGTCGAATAATGAATTCAATGATTCAAAAAAAACTAAGAGATGGATGAAATTATACAAGGAATCCTGGTTTCAAAGAAAAGGAAAATGGGGATATGGCGAAATCGGTAGACGCTACGGACTTGATTTTATTGAGCCTTGGTATGGAAACCTGCTAAGTGGTAACTTCCAAATTCAGAGAAACCCTGGAATGAAAAATGGGCAATCCTGAGCCAAATCCCTTTTTTGAAAAAACAAGCGGTTCTTAAACTAGAACCCAAAGGAAAAGGATAGGTGCAGAGACTCAATGGAAGCTGTTCTAACGAATCGAAGTAATTACGTTGTGTTGGTAGTGGAACCTCTTCGAAATTAGAGAAAGAAGGGCTTTATACATCTAATACACACGCATATATACTGACATAGCAAACGATTAATCACAGAACCCATATCATAATATAGGTTCTTTATTTTATTTTTTGAATGAAATTAGGAATGATTATGAAATAGAAAATTCTGAATTTTTTTAGAATTATTGTGAATCCATTCCAATCGAATATTGAGTAATCAAATCCTTCAATTCATTGTTTTGTTTTCGAGATCTTAAAAAAAAAGTGGATTAATCGGACGAGGATAAAGAGAGAGTCCCATTCTACATGTCAATACTGACAACAATGAAATTTCTAGTAAAAGGAAAATCCGTCGACTTTATAAGTCGTGAGGGTTCAAGTCCCTCTATCCCCAAACCCTCTTTTATTTCCTAACCATAGTAGTTATCCTTTTTTTCTTTTACTTTTATCAATGGGTTTAAGATTCATTAGCTTTCTCATTCTACTCTTTCACAAAGGAGTGCGACGAGAACTCAATGAATCTTATGCTATTCATTAAATAGATGATTTCTATTAGAGTAGAATATCGGCAAGGAATCTCGATTATTAATTCGATTTTGAAGTATTATTAAGTAAGCCATCCACAATGCATAGGACTACCCCTCCCAATTTCCTTGAATACTTTATTGATTTTTTAGTCCCTTTAATTGACATAGATGCAAATACTCTACTAAGATGATGCACAAGAAAGGGTCAGGATAGCTCAGTTGGTAGAGCAGAGGACTGAAAATCCTCGTGTCACCAGTTCAAATCTGGTTCCTGGCACAGAAAATAAAAGGATCCACCGAATAGATATTGATACAAATATCTTGAGATGGATTGGGGTACATATTCATTAATAATCCAGATAGTATAGAGTAAGTAGATAAATCTCTAAACACTTTTTTTCTTTTTAGAAAAGGGTTAAATGGTTCCTTTCTTTATGGTATAGAAAGAGGTGAAATTAGGTGCCCTTTTCTTCATTTTTGCATTTCTTATTAATTTTGTATGCCGCTATTCCGAAGAATATTTTTTTATTCTTGCTTATCCTACTTTTCTAGTTGTTCTAAGTAATAGTAATACGCGCGGTACAAAGTTCGTGATAGGAACTTCTTTGAGTCATTGTATTTTTCTGTTCATACGAAGGAAAGAAATATGTGATTTTCAAAATTGGAAAATCGAAATGAAGTCCTTTTTGTTCATTCTATTCGAAATGAAGCCCTTTTTGTTCAGTCTATCTGGACCTTTTTGTATAATAGGAATTAATTAGAATATAATAAGTATTTTGTTTCGTCTAGGAACAGAACGTAAAAATATTCCTTGATTTGAATAAAATCTGGAGTTGTGTTGTATAGGTGAACATGAATTTATTATCATTCAATGAGCATCTTGTATTTCATAGAAATTGGGGGTTATATAGTCCTTACGTAAGGGCCAGCCTATCCAACTTTCAGGCATTAAGATACGTTTAAGACGCGGATGATTATCATAAAAAATTCCCACCATATCATAAGATTCGCGTTCTTGAAAATCAGCACTTCTCCAAACCCAGAAGACAGACGGGATTCTAGGATTATCCTTTTGGGCAAAGACTTTTATGCATACCTCTTCTGGGTTATCTATACCATACTGTATTCTCGTAAGATGATACACGCTAGCTAAAGATCCACCGGGTGCTACGTCATAAGCACATTGGGAACGTAAATAATTGTAACCATATACATATAAAATGACAGCAATGGAATCCCAATCCCCCGCTTTTATTTGTAAAGTTTCTATTCCTCGGTGATCGAAGCCCAAAGATCTATGAACCACGTCATGTTTGACTAGCCAATTAGATAACCAACCTTGCTGCATTGTCTTGATCTCTCCCCCTTTGTATAAATATTTCCCATTTCAAATGCAAGTTTGAAAGATTGCACTGCTCTTTCTTTTTCTGCACAAAAGAACCCCTCCTAATTCACTAATTTGGAGGAAGATAGTGGACTTTTGGATTTGAAAAAAGTTTCAGAAGATATATCTAAAGTAGATGGTGATTGATAGAGCAATTCTTGTTCGTAAGTTCCAGTGTGAATACTGCGCCGAACATAAAGCTTGTGGCGGGTAGTAAAATATCGATTTTTCTTTTGACTTTGACATAGAGTTCGATCCTCAACTATTTCTCGCGCTATCTTCTTACGAAGTTTTGTTAGGGCATCTATAACAGCCTCTGGTTTAGGCGGGCAACCCGGCAGGTAGACATCCACAGGAATTAACTTATCAACTCCTCGAACAGTACTATAGGAATCCGTACTGAACATTCCCCCTGTAATAGTACAGGCTCCCATAGCAATGACGTATTTCGGTTCAGGCATTTGCTCATATAATCGCACTAAAGAGGGAGCCATTTTCATTGTTACCGTACCAGCTGTTAAAATTAGGTCCGCTTGCCTCGGACTTGATCTTGGTACCAATCCATAACGATCAAAGTCGAATCGCGAGCCTATTAATGAAGCAAATTCAATGAAACAACAACTGGTACCATATAGAAGGGGCCATAAACTGGAGAGTCTTGACCAATTCGAAAGATCGTTTGGTGTAGTTGAAATAACAGAATTGGAACTTGTTTGGTCGAGTAACGGAAACTCAATCAAACTCATAATTGTCTCAATGGAATCTTTTCCTTCTTTTTTTTTTTTGTCTGAATATTCAGTTAAGACCATTCCAAGGCTCCTTTTCGCCATGCATAAACTAAACCAACAACTAGGATAAGCACAAAAATGAAAGCTTCGATAAAAACGGATAAACCCAATACGTCGAAACTCATTGCCCAAGGGTAGAGAAAGACCGTTTCCACATCAAAAACAACAAAAACTAGCGCAAACATGTAATAGCGTATTCGGAATTGTAACCAAGCCCCCCCCATGGGTTCTATACCCGATTCATAACTAGAAAGCTTCTCAGGTCCTTTACTAACCGGGGCTAAAAGTCCTGAAACCCAAAATACCAAAATAGGAATAAGACTTGCTATTATTAGAAATGTCCAAAAAATATCATATTCGTGAAGCAGAAACATAAATGTACTCCCATTAATGTGGAATAGGCGGAACTGAATTAGTCAATTCAAGTTGACATTGTCAATTTATCCAGAACTTCTCTCTTTTCCTCGGTGAAACAAGAATCCGTTTTGCTCAAACCAAAGGCAAAGAGCGCTTACTTTCGCCTTTGTTTCTTTTGTGATATGTCTTCCTTAAGGATTCACCCAATGGGATCCCCACTCCCTTTCTTTTGGAGTTCCCTTCTATTTAGATATGATATAGACCTAATTCTTATACAAAGAAAATTCTTTCGCTTCACTTTGTCTCGCTTTCTCTAGAATCTCTAGAAAAAAGAATTGCTCTACCCTTTATTTAATGATAGTCAGAGACTATTAAATAAAAAAGAAAATACTTACTACTAATAGGATGACTAATGTATGCATCCTAATGAGGAGTAATACTAAAAAAAAAAGAACTCTATTTCAGAATTATGAAACAGAATATCTAGTTTTATTATTTACTCTTTCTTTTTTTTCTTTCGATTTTTTCTATTTTATTTAAAGTGGATCGATTTGGATAATGTATATATAGTAATATACTTGAAACAAAATACAAATTCGCAAAATGGAGAAAATCGTTGCAGTCATTATAGGAAAGTATAGGTACTTAGAGCATATCCTATTTGAAGGAGGATGGAATTCAAATCAGGTAAGGGATCCTTCCTTCTATTGATTTGATCAAAATTCTTTTTTCTTTTCCTGTCTCTATGATTTTCGATGAATGAGCCTATGGTAATGCTTTTATCTCTATTCTATGGCGCAATCAACCGTCGAGTCTATAAACGAGTACTAATAAGGAAAAGAAAACCATATTAAAGTAAGGAAAAGAAAACCATATTAAAGGAAACATAAGATATCCATCCTAAAATGGAAAAAAAAGACGTATATATTAGGGCTATACGGATTCGAACCGTAGACCTTCTCGGTAAAACAGATCAAACGGATTATTATCGAAATGATTCGAACTGTTTCAAAGACCCAACATGCATTTTTCTGCATTGGGCTCTTTCATCAACTGATGGAAAGATCAGTTAATCCGCCAGAGTTTTTCTTTATGGAAAGATAATAAGATGGCTCCCTGTGCTCTGATTGATTATTTGTCTTATGATCTATCTAGGAGCAATACCAAAGTGTTTCAAAGGAGGATTACCTTGACTTAGGTCTGCCTCCGGCCTAAATTAAATCAACCTAAATGAAATGGAGTCTCTATCGTTCCGCTGCAAGAGTTTACTATGAGACTTCATACACCTTAAATTTCATAGAACGAAAAGAAGTTTTTTGGAGGCCCTTATCCTCATTACGCCTAGCATTGAGTGGGCTGGATATTTACCTTATCAACTAGCAAATCAATAGGGGTTCTATTTGATTAAGCACCTGAATTGGCACCTGAATCGGACTGAACCAACTGTTTGTCAGGCTACTGTTCTCCTATTCTTTCGAATCCATGAAGTAAGACATTGATTTTGCAATAAGGTCAATTATGTTCATTATATAATAAGTTCCCTTGAAAAGCATTGGCGCACGTGTAAACGAGTTGCTCTACCGAACTGAGCTATAGCCCTTGTCAGAGATATCTTAACATATGGATAATTTCTTGTCAAGATGAATATTCTCTAATGCCAGAGGATATCCCTTTGATCCGTTTACTATATAACATAAACATACTAATAACATAACATAAACATACTAATAACGGAGCGGTATTGCTTATAAAAAGGATTCGATCTATAATCGATCGAAGTAATGGGGCTTCTTTTGTGGTGATAAATTGCCTACTTAACTCAGTGGTTAGAGTATTGCTTTCATACGGCGGGAGTCATTGGTTCAAATCCAATAGTAGGTAGGTAGGTAGAAAAATTACTAGATAGCATTGGACTTACTTCGCTTCGCTATCTAATAACTTTTTCTACCCCTCTTCCCTTTTTCTTTGTATCAACTAAACCATTGGATTGTATTCAATTGGATGGGGGAATCCAATTGATAGCCTCGACTCGTATCCTAGCTCGTCTGAGAGCTAGCTTCGCTTCAACCAATTCTTTCGTACCCTCAGCTCTACTCAAGTGAGCTTCGGCTATTTCAAGTGCCTGTTGAGCTTCTTCTGGATCAATGTCACTACCCAGTTCTGCATCATTTCCTAAAATGATGATCTCATTATTAACTATTCTCGCAAAACCACTCCACAGAACCGCCGTTAACCATTGGTCGTTGAGGAGGCGTATTCTCAAAGGACCCATATCTACAGCTGTGTTAATGGGGGCGTGGTTTGGTAATACACCAATTTGGCCACTATTAGTAGATAAAATGATTTCTTTCACTTCACAATCCCAAATAATTCGTTTAGGAGTCAGTACATAAAGATTTAATTTCATTTCTTCAATTTGCTCTCCTCTTCTAAGTTTATAGCTTTCGTGCTAGCTTCATCGATATTCCCCACCAAATAAAAAGCCTGTTCGGGTAGGCTGTCTAATTCTCCGGAAAGGATTAGTTGAAATCCCCTAATTGTTTCTGCAAGACCGACATACTTTCCTGGAGAACCGGTAAAAACTTCTGCCACAAAGAACGGTTGTGATAAGAACCGCTCGATTTTTCGTGCTCTTGCTACAGTTAAACGATCGTCCTCCGATAATTCATCCAACCCAAGAATTGCGATAATGTCCTGAAGTTCTTTGTAACGTTGTAAAGTTTCCTTAACTTTTTGCGCAGTTTCATAATGTTCGTTGCCAACGATCCGAGGCTGTAACATAGTTGAGGTTGAATCTAAAGGATCTACTGCGGGATAAATACCCTTGGAAGCTAATCCTCTGGAAAGTACGGTAGTAGCGTCCAAATGTGCAAATGTTGTGGCAGGAGCAGGGTCGGTCAAATCGTCCGCAGGTACATAAACTGCTTGGATCGAAGTTATGGATCCTTTTTTGGTAGAAGTAATTCTTTCTTGCAAAGAACCCATTTCTGTACTAAGGGTAGGTTGATAACCCACTGCGGAGGGCATTCTACCTAATAAGGCGGATACTTCCGATCCTGCTTGAACAAAACGAAAGATATTATCGATGAATAAAAGCACGTCTTGCTTATTAACATCTCGGAAATATTCCGCCATAGTTAGGGCAGTTAAACCAACTCTCATACGAGCTCCCGGTGGTTCATTCATTTGGCCATAGACTAGAGCTACCTTTGATTCCTCAATATTTTTTTCATTAATTACTCCAGATTCCTTCATTTCCATATAAAGATCATTTCCTTCACGAGTCCGTTCCCCTACTCCGCCAAATACGGATACGCCCCCATGAGCTTTAGCAATGTTATTGATTAATTCCATGATGAGTACTGTTTTACCTACTCCTGCCCCCCCAAATAGTCCGATTTTTCCTCCACGTCGATAAGGAGCTAAAAGATCGACCACTTTAATACCTGTTTCAAAGATGGATAATTTCGTATCTAACTCGATAAAGGCAGGCGCAGATCTATGAATAGGGAATGTTGCACTAGTATCTACAGGACCCAAATTGTCAATAGGCTCCCCAAGAACGTTAAAAATTCGTCCGAGAGTAGCTCCACCGACTGGAACACTCAGAGGAGCTCCCGTGTCAATCACTTCCATTCCTCTCATCAACCCATCTGTAGCACTCATAGCTACAGCTCTAACTCGATTATTTCCTAATAATTGTTGTACCTCACAAGTCACATTAATTTGCTTATCGGCAGTGTCTCGACTCTTGACTATCAAAGCGTTATAAATATAAGGCAACTTGCCCGGGGGAAAAGTGATATCCAGCACGGGTCCAATAATTTGATCAATACGTCCTGCGCTTTTTTCTTCAATTGTGGAAACCCCGGGACGCGAAGTAGTAGGATTGGTTCTCATAATTATCACATAATTTTCAAAAAAAAAAGGAATTTGTCGAAATTTTTCTTTTTTTTTGTTGAATAATGCCAAATCAAATAAAAAAAAATATCCAAAAATCCAAAAGTCAAAAGGAAATGAATTAGTTAATTCAATAACAAAGAAAAGGGGACTAGCACTTGATTTCGTTGCCCAAGCGAATCCCATTCAATCGTTTACTTATGGAATGAGTCCGTTGGAAAGTTCAATCAATCTTTTTTTCATATAAATTTCGCCTTTTGTGAAGGATCTGTGCCTACTCTACTTTCCTATCTAGGACTTCGATATACAAAATATATACTACTGTGAATCATAGATTGCTGTCAACAGAGAATTTTCTTACTATTTAGGTATTTAGATTCAAAATATCAAAGGGGCCTATTAAGAACTTTCCAAATTGTAAAATAAGGATTAGGAATTGGTTTGGGTTGCGCTATATCTATCAAAGAGTATACAATAATGATGGATTTGGTGAATCAAATCCACGGTTTAATAACGAACCGTGTTAACTTACCATAACAACAACTCGCCATAACAACAACTCAATTCCTATCGAATTCCTATAGTGGAATTCCTATAGGATAGAACGTACACAGGGTGCACGCATTATATATGAATGAAACATATTCATTAACTTAAGCATACTCCTTTTTTTATTTAATGAGTTGATATTAATTGAATATCTTTTTTTTAGATTTTTGCAAAGGTTTCATTTACGCCTAATCCATATCGAGTAGACCTTGTCGTTGTGAGAATTCTTAATTCATGAGTTGTAGGGAGGGACTTATGTCACCACAAACAGAAACTAAAGCAAGTGTTGGATTTAAAGCTGGTGTTAAGGATTATAAATTGACTTACTACACCCCGGAGTACGAAACCAAGGATACTGATATCTTGGCAGCATTCCGAGTAACTCCTCAGCCCGGGGTTCCGCCTGAAGAAGCAGGGGCTGCAGTAGCTGCGGAATCTTCTACTGGTACATGGACAACTGTTTGGACTGATGGACTTACCAGTCTTGATCGTTACAAAGGACGATGCTATCACATCGAGCCCGTTCCTGGGGAGGCGGATCAATATATCTGTTATGTAGCTTATCCATTAGACCTATTTGAAGAGGGTTCTGTTACTAATATGTTTACTTCCATTGTGGGTAACGTATTTGGTTTCAAAGCCTTACGCGCTCTACGTTTGGAGGATCTACGAATTCCCCCTACTTATTCAAAAACTTTCCAAGGTCCGCCTCACGGTATCCAAGTTGAAAGGGATAAGTTGAACAAGTATGGTCGTCCTTTATTGGGATGTACTATTAAACCAAAATTGGGATTATCCGCAAAAAATTACGGTAGAGCGTGTTATGAGTGTCTACGTGGTGGACTTGATTTTACCAAAGATGATGAAAACGTAAACTCACAACCATTTATGCGCTGGAGAGACCGTTTTGTCTTTTGTGCCGAAGCAATTTATAAAGCACAAGCCGAAACTGGTGAAATCAAGGGGCATTACTTGAATGCGACTGCAGGTACATGCGAAGAAATGATTAAGAGAGCTGTATTTGCAAGGGAATTAGGGGTTCCTATTGTAATGCATGACTACTTAACTGGAGGATTCACCGCAAATACTAGTTTGTCTCATTATTGCCGCGACAACGGCTTACTTCTTCACATTCACCGAGCAATGCATGCAGTTATTGATAGACAGAAAAATCATGGTATGCATTTCCGTGTATTAGCTAAAGCATTGCGTATGTCGGGGGGAGATCATATCCACGCCGGTACAGTAGTAGGTAAGTTAGAAGGGGAACGCGAAATGACTTTAGGTTTTGTTGATTTATTGCGTGATGATTTTATTGAAAAAGATCGTTCTCGCGGTATCTTTTTCACTCAGGACTGGGTATCCATGCCAGGTGTTATACCGGTGGCTTCAGGGGGTATTCATGTTTGGCATATGCCAGCTCTGACCGAAATCTTTGGAGACGATTCTGTATTACAATTTGGTGGAGGAACTTTAGGACATCCTTGGGGAAATGCACCTGGTGCAGCAGCTAATCGTGTGGCTTTAGAAGCCTGTGTACAAGCTCGTAACGAAGGGCGCGATCTTGCTCGTGAAGGTAATGAAATTATCAAAGCAGCTTGCAAATGGAGTCCTGAACTAGCCGCAGCTTGTGAAATATGGAAGGCGATCAAATTTGAGTTCAAGCCGGTGGATACCATAGATTAAGTAGATAAAACTAGATATAAAGAAGGTCTAAATAAAATAAAAAATAAGCAAAATAGAAAGAGAAAAAATAAGTTACGAAATGCAGTAATTCTTCTTTATTAATTGATTGCAATTAAATTCGGCTCAATCTTTTTTTAGAAAAAAAAAAGATTGAGCCGAATTTAAATGGATCTTGATACGATCATGAGACTTGACAAATCGAGATTCTTCTATTCTATATATCTAGAATATAGAAAGGTATAATACAATAAACAAATATAAATAAAAATATAGTATTATCGTACGATAATGGAATCAAATACGCAGTATTTACAGAAAAGAGTCTTCGTTTATTGGGAAAGAATCAATATACTTTTAATGTCGAATCGGGATTCACTAAGAAAGAAATAAAGCATTGGGTCGAACTCTTCTTTGGTGTTAAGGTAGTAGCTGTGAATAGCCATCGACTACCCGGAAAGGGTAGAAGAATGGGACCTATTCTGGGACATACAATGCATTACAGACGTATGATCATTGCCCTTCAACTGGGTATTCTATTCCACTTCCACTTTTTAAATTAAAGGTTAAATTAAAGGGTATTCTTAAAGATTCTTTGATTTTTTTTTTTTACAATAGCTTTCTTTTGAATCCAATTTCAAGTTCGATTAGAAGGATAGAAAAGCGATGAGAATGGGAAAAGAAAAATAAAAGATTTTTCATTAGTGCCCCTTTTTTGCAATTTTCTTATTATCCATTCATTTTTTTTTTAGATATGGAATAAGTATTCTAAAAAAAAAATGGTATTCTATAAAAAATCTTTATTTTGTAAACTCAAAAATACAATAGTCAATATTCCTTATAATAGATATACTTAATTATATCATAAGAATCTTAAGATATATTTCGAATAGATAGAAATAGTAAATTTTAATTGAGACACATATTCTATGACAGATTTTAACTTACCCTCTATTTTCGTGCCTTTAGTAGGCTTAGTATTTCCGGCAATTGCAATGGCTTCCTTATTTCTTTATGTGCAGAAAAATAAGATTGTCTAGAAACGACGGGGCCCAATTTTATTAATGTATTTCCAGGATCATAATACAGATATTTTTTTGTGTAAGTAATATAATATGATAGGGTATGTAGCTCTTTCTACACACAAATGAAAAACATCTATGGATGCAGATATAGGCTACGAGCATAAATGCATGCAGATGCGTAGCCGAGTATAGCGAGTTTTTTTTTAAGTGGATCCGCGCATTTTTTTTGAATAGAAAGTCAATGTATCTAACCAATTATTTCACAGGAGTACTAGGTACTGAGGGCTATTTCAGAATCAAAAAAAGTAAAGTCAAAATCATTTAGCTTATTCTCTCAATTTCAATTGACCGCTACTGGATTTAGTATATCTAATATGAATTGGCGATCAGAACACATATGGATAGAACTTCTAAAAGGTTCTCGAAAAAGAGGTAATTTTTTCTGGGCCTGTATTCTTTTTCTAGGTTCATTAGGATTCTTAGCGGTTGGGGCTTCCAGTTATCTTGGTAAGAATATGATATCTGTACTTCCATCTCAACAAATTCTTTTTTTTCCACAGGGGGTCGTGATGTCTTTCTACGGAATCGCGGGCCTATTCATTAGCTCCTATTTGTGGTGCACTATTTTGTGGAATGTAGGCAGTGGTTATGACCGATTTGATAGAAAAGAGGGAATAGTGTGCATTTTTCGTTGGGGATTCCCTGGAATAAAACGTCGCATCTCCCTTCGATTCCTTGTGCGGGATATCCAATCAATTAGAATTCAGGTTAAAGAGGGTCTTTATCCTCGTCGTATCCTTTATATGGAAATCCGAGGCCAGGGGGTCATTCCCTTGACTCGTACTGATGAGAAGTTTTTTACTCCACGAGAAATTGAACAAAAAGCTGCCGAATTGGCCTATTTCTTGCGCGTACCGATTGAAGTATTTTGAGTACCAATTGTCTTGCAATTGTAAGGGGATTTTCGAGTATTTATCTAAAGGAAGGAACAAACGAGGATAAGAGAAAATTTCTTTTATTTTAATTTGTTTTGTCCAAGTGAGATATATGGCATAATATTCTTCCATTTTTATATAAAAGGCTTTTTTTTGATTTCTCTATTACACTGCATTTAGATCTAAGAAAGAACCCAATACAATGAAATTCCACTAGTATACAAAAAGAGAAATAGATACAAACACAAGGTCTCAAACCTTGTTATAGAATTTTTGCTTCAAAGAAAAGAAATATCATATATATTCAGCGAATGAAATAGAGTCGGCGAATGAAGCGGATTCATTAACAACTCAATTTACAGATCAAAAATGAAAAAAAAGAAAGCATTGCCTTCTTTCCTATATCTTGTATTTATCGTACTTTTGCCCTGGGGAGTCTCTTTCGCTTTTAACAAATGTCTGGAACTTTGGATTAAGAATTGGTGGAATACCAGGCAATCCGAAACTTTCTTAACTGATATTCAAGAGAAAAGGATTCTAGAAGGATTCATAGAATTAGAAGAACTTTTTCTCTTGGACGAAATGATAAAAGAGAAACCGAAGACACATGTACAAAAACTTCCTATAGGAATACACGGGGAAATAATACAATTGGCCAAAATAGATAATGAGCATCATCTCCATATCATTTTGCATTTCTCAACAAATATAATCTGTTTGGCTATTCTAAGTGGTTCTTTTTTTCTGGGTAAAGAAGAACTTGTCATTTTGAATTCTTGGGCTCAGGAATTTTTCTATAATTTAAATGACTCAATAAAAGCTTTTTTTATTCTTTTAGTTACTGATTTTTTTGTTGGATTTCACTCCACCCGCGGTTGGGAACTACTAATTCGTTGGGTCTACAACAATCTTGGATGGGCTCCTAACGAGCTAATTTTCACTATTTTTGTTTGTAGTTTTCCTGTGATTCTAGACACGTGTTTGAAATTTTGGGTCTTTTTTTGTTTAAACCGTTTATCTCCTTCACTTGTAGTCATTTATCATTCAATTAGTGAAGCATAAACTCACTCATTTGATTTCCTAATATTAATCAAATTAGCATATTTCTTCCTTTAGAAAGAAAGCCCTTTTCCTTTTTAGCAAAATTCTTTCTATTTCTACCTGCTTAAGGTATTCATCATTACAGTACAACTGTTGCAGTAGAATGACAACAGACTCGTGTATAGGGAACTAGATTAGTTTAGCTACCTATCCAATTTATTGTAGAAATTCCGGGATCCACGATTGGACATGGAAAATAGAAATACTTTTTCTTGGTTAAAGGAACAGATGATTCGATCGATTTCTGTATCGATCATGATATACGTAATAACTCGCACATCTATTTCAAATGCATATCCCATTTTTGCGCAGCAGGGTTATGAAAACCCGCGGGAAGCAACTGGACGAATTGTATGTGCCAATTGCCATTTAGCTAATAAGCCTGTAGATATTGAAGTTCCCCAAGCAGTGCTTCCTGATACTGTATTTGAAGCAGTTCTTCGAATCCCTTATGATATGCAGCTGAAACAAGTTCTTGCTAATGGGAAAAAGGGAGGGTTGAATGTGGGTGCTGTTCTTATTTTGCCCGAGGGATTCGAATTAGCGCCGCCCGACCGTATTTCTCCTGAGTTGAAAGAAAAGATAGGAAATCTCTCTTTTCAGAATTATCGTCCCAATAAAAAAAATATTCTTGTGATAGGCCCTGTTCCCGGTAAGAAATATAGTGAAATTGTCTTTCCCATTCTTTCCCCCGATCCTGCTACGAAAAAAGACGTTCATTTCTTAAAATATCCCATATATGTAGGGGGAAACCGAGGAAGGGGACAGATCTATCCTGATGGTAGCAAGAGTAACAATACGGTCTATAATGCTACGTCAACAGGTATAGTAAAAAAAATACTACGTAAAGAAAAGGGGGGATATGAAATATCCATAGTCGATGCGTCGGATGGACGCCAAGTTATTGATATTATACCTCCCGGGCCAGAACTTCTTGTTTCAGAGGGGGAATCGATCAAGCTTGATCAACCATTAACAAGCAATCCTAATGTAGGAGGGTTTGGTCAGGGGGATGCAGAAATAGTGCTTCAGGATCCATTGCGCGTCCAAGGCCTTTTGTTCTTCTTCGCATCTGTTATTTTGGCACAAGTTTTTTTGGTTCTCAAAAAGAAACAGTTTGAAAAGGTTCAATTGTACGAAATGAATTTCTAGATCCTGGGATTTCTTACCATCAAGTTAAAAAAAGCCTCGATTTTTGGAATTCCTTATTTCTATCTCATGCAAAAAAAGAGGATCCAAGGCAGAGACGAGAACAATAAAAGGAACAAGTCCTTTTAGGAGGAATTGCGCGTCTTCTTAATCCTTTATTGGGCACAAGAAAAAGGCAAAAAAGCCTTTTTCTTGTGTCGATTCTTCTTGTATCGAAGTCAATTCTTCTTGTATCCAAGTAAGAATCGTTTTTCTTCTTATTTGTTTTGTCAAAGATTACTATTTATTCTTTATTCGGGTCTGTCTTTTGGACTTCCTTTGCTTAGGTTCGGGCGCGGTAGTGGACAAACGGAGGGAAAGAAAGTATGTCGGGGG